TTGTATTGTATACGAATATAGGCTTCATATAGATCAAATTACAATATGTATGTACATATAGATAGCACTCTAATTCTATTTCTTTTATTTTTATTTCCCATCTCAAGAAGTCATTAAGTCATTGATTGAACAATTAACGGATGATCCGCGGAGTTATATGGTAACTTCTTCGGATTTGGAAAAAGAGTAGAGTAGACCCTGTCCATTTTTCATGCTTAAATTAAATAATTAAATATGAGATGAGTCAAAAAAAGCATAAAAAAAGTTCTAGGAGCCTAAAACAAATGTTAAATGTGTGATATGCGGATCGCTCAACAGAAGAAAGATCTAATTTTATTATGTGTAGGATCTTTTTGCACAATTACTAATCGCTTCCAGTAGAAAGAAAATCCGTATTGTCGTAATAGCGGAACTACTTTTCTTTTAGAAAGGTAAAAGTTAAGAAAAAGTGAAATAAAAAAAATGAAGTATTAGTTTTTCTTATTGTAATATCCATAATTCTGATAAGAGCTAATTCACCAAAATAGAATATTAGAATATATAATATTTAGAAAAAATTAGGTAGGAAAAAATCTCCTATCATGCGTATATTTTAGTTTTGAAATACAATTATGGAATCATTCATTACTGTATTCCAGTACAATTTTGAAGACATTTTTTTTAAGGCTTCGCAAAACGATCAATAAAGAATTGATACAGTTCGATTGCTGAATCGATTACTCAATTAGTATTAGTAGTGCCTTCAGCCCTAGAGTCCACTCCTTCCCCATACTACAAGTGAAAGGGAAAATGTAAAGACTACCATTAAAGCAGCCCAAGCAAGACTTACTATATCCATGTGAATTATGTCCCCTATTTCTATGAAGGAATTATTCTATTATTGATTAATAATCATAGTTGAATCAATGGCGCAGAGTCAAAATTGTATTCTGACTTAAGACTATTAATGAACCAAACCAATTCAATTAATACACTCGTAATAAGTTTCTATATTTTAGGGTTTTTGGTAGAATCAGAAAGCATTAAGTACAAATACGATGATACACACGCCTTTTCTTTGGAAATATCAAAGGAATGCTTCTAATGAAACATGTAAGAACAGTAAGACCTATTGTTTGATACCTTTCTTTACTAAGCAAAAAGCATAAAAATATACCATCAAGATAGACAACTATCTATCAGATACCTCTATTTCCTGTTTGATCTAAGCTTACTGTCTTTCTTTCTGTGAAAGAATTGAGAGAACTCACCGCCACTATTACTACAAAATTACTACATACATTCTTTTTTTTTTTTTTTCTTCACCTTTACTCTATAAGAATAAGAGTTGCTTCATTCCTATTGATACCGGTTTGGGCTACACCCAGATTTTTATAAAAAAATTACAGTCTTTTATAAAAACTATCTTATAGGTTATAAAAATAAAGTATTGACATGCCCACTTAGTCCTTTGCCTCTGCTTCTTGCTCCGCAAGAATTCATCGAATTAGATCGGTAGGATAAGAAAAAAAAAATATTTTGTTGATCAGGCGACACCCGGATTTGAACTGGGGATAAAGGATTTGCAGTCCCCCGCCTTACCACTTGGCCATGCCGCCAAATCCGATCAAAAAAGGAAAAAATATTATCTATATTCTATTACTAATACTAATTCGTTTTTTTTTATCTTGAATCCCATTGTACTTATCTTTTTTGAAAAAGATATTCTTATTTTTTATTGGATCTATAGTTTATATTATTCTCTTCGATTGATTGTATCTCAAAATATACATCGCTTAAAAACTTCCCTTCTACTTTCTATTGAGAGTAGAAAAAATGGATTTCCGTTCACAGACTCAAAAATTCAGGTCAAATTGGAACCATTAACAATTTCCTTTGAATTAGTGAACGGTTCTTCAATTTTGATCTCCACTGAAATTTTGTTTCCTTGAATGGAAAAAGAAAATCAAATTGATTTATGACCAATCAGTATTCATTTTTTTTTCAATAATAAATCCTTTTCAATTTCAATTATAACAACATATATGTGTATATGTAAACCCCAGAACATAAATTGTTACCCAGATACCAAGTCGGGTCTCTCTCTTATATACATATCCCTATAGAAAATCGTCGTGTTTCAATTTTTCATTGAATATATTGAATAGAAAATACGAATTTTGATGGAGTGTGCCCCATGTTGCCCAAGTGAAATTACAAGAAAAGGTGCGATATATGGCTAGATAGATAGCCCGCTTGTACTTAATAAATACAATACTATTCATTAGTATATTTATATTACGCAATTCGATCGTATTCTAAAAATTCCACTCACTACTAAAAAGAATTTGCGAATTCTTTTTTGAACATGAAATTGAATTTAGTGCGTTAAAAAAAAAGGAAACTCTATACTACTTCTGATTATTCTTATCTCATTTATAGAGAGGAGATTGAATCTCAAACCCATTTTTTTGGTATCCCTCAGATCGTAATATCATAATAATAGGTAGAAATTGGATCA